ATAAGATCAGCTAAGCCTTATTTAGCTATTCCAGGAGCAACCCTTCATGGACATTATGGAAAAATTTTTTACGAAGGAGATAGCTTAGTTACATTTATATATGAAAAATCGAGATCTGGTGATATAACACAAGGTCTTCCAAAGGTAGAACAAGTCTTAGAGGTACGTTCGATTCATTCAATCTCAATGAACTTAGAAAAGAGAGTTGAAAGTTGGAACAATCGTATAACAAGAATTCTTGGAATTCCTTGGGGATTCGTAATTGGTACTGAACTAACTATAGCACAAAGTCGTATTTCTTTGGTTAATAAGATCCAAAAGGTTTATCGATCCCAGGGGGTACAGATTCATAATAGGCATATAGAAATTATTGTACGTCAAATAACATCAAAAGTTTTGGTTTCAGAAGAAGGAATGTCTAATGTTTTTTTACCTGGGGAACTGATTGGATTGTTACGAGCAGAACGAACAGGGCGTGCTTTAGACGAAGCGATCTGTTATCGAGCCATCTTATTAGGAATAACGAGAACATCTCTGAATACTCAAAGTTTTATCTCCGAAGCAAGTTTTCAAGAAACTGCTCGAGTTTTAGCAAAAGCGGCTCTCCGAGGTCGTATTGATTGGTTGAAAGGTCTGAAAGAAAATGTTGTTCTAGGGGAGATGATCCCCGCTGGTACTGGATTCAAAGGATTAGTGCATTGGTCAAGGCAACATACCAACAGTTTTTTGGAAACAAAAAAAAAGACTTTCTATTTATTCGAAGGCAAATGAGAGATATTTTCTTCGAGCACAGGGAGTTTTTTGACTCTTGCATTTCCATTTCAACGAAATATAATACATTGGAACGATCTTTTATAGGATTTAATCATTCTTAAGAGCGGTTCATATTATATTGTATTTTTAATTTGATTTGTTAACAGTAATTCTTGAATTCTTTTTGTTGACCAATAAGGAAAAAAATTATAAAAAAAATAATGAATAGAAAGTAATGGTTTGGATCAATCGTCCAATCTTCGGTAGAAGAGAAGGTTCCATCGGAACAAATTTTTATTTTAGTTTAAGATACCTCTTTTCTCTTTTTTTTTTGAAAAAAAAAAAAGAGAAAAGAAAGTGTGAGGAGAAATGACAAAAAGATATTGGAATATCAATTTGGAAGAGATGATGAAAGCAGGAGTTCATTTTGGTCATGGTACTAGGAAATGGAATCCTAGAATGGCACCTTATCTCTCTGCAAAACGTAAAGGTATTCATATTACAAATCTAACTAGAACTGCTCGTTTTTTATCAGAAGCTTGTGATTTAGTCTTTGATGCAGCAAGTAGGGGAAAACAATTTTTAATTATTGGAACTAAAAAAAAAGCAGCTGATTCAGTGGCGCGGGGAGCAATAAGGGCTCGGTGTCATTATGTTAATAAAAAATGGTTCGGTGGTATGTTAACAAATTGGTCTACTACGGAAACGAGACTTCATAAGTTTAGAGACTTGAGAATGGAACAAAGGACAGGGAGACTCAACCGTCTTCCAAAACGAGCTGCAGCTGTGTTGAAAAGACAATTATCTCACTTGCAAACATATTTAGGAGGGATTAAATATATGACAGGGTTGCCTGATATTGTAATCATCATCGATCAGCAAGAAGAATATACGGCTCTTCGAGAATGTATCACTTTGGGAATTCCAACAATTTCTTTAATCGATACAAATTGTGATCCCGATCTCGCGGATATTTCGATTCCAGCAAATGATGACGCTATAGCTTCAATTCGTTTAATTCTTAATAAATTAGTATTCGCTATTTGTGAAGGTCGTTCTAGCTATATACAAAATACTTGATTAATAATAAGATAAATCAAGTTGTTTTTATTTTGAGAAACTCCTGGGATTTACGGAATCGGTACTGAATCGTACAAAAGAAAAAAAAAAAAGAACTGTGGATATTTCGTGATTAGTTTAGTTAGTATCCAAACCCAAAAGATACAATTCAGGTCGGTAAGTCGAAAAAGAGAGGTTGGTTGAATCAAAATAATTTAAAGTTTTTCTTTCTGTCAGAGGGCAATATGAATGTTTTATCATGTTCCATCAACACATTAAAAGGGTTATACGATATATCTGGTGTAGAAGTAGGTCAACATTTCTATTGGCAAATAGGGGGTTTAGAGGTCCATGCCCAAGTACTTATTACTTCTTGGGTTGTAATTGCTATCTTATTAGCTTCGTCCCTTATAGCGGTTCGGAATCCACAAACCATTCCAACTGCCGGCCAAAATTTCTTCGAATATGTCCTTGAATTCATTCGAGATGTGAGCAAAACGCAAATTGGGGAAGAATATGGTCCATGGGTTCCCTTTATTGGAACTATGTTTTTATTTATTTTTGTTTCTAACTGGTCAGGTGCTCTTTTACCTTGGAAAATCATAGAGTTACCTCATGGGGAGTTAGCCGCACCAACAAATGATATAAATACTACTGTTGCTTTAGCTTTACTCACGTCAGTAGCATATTTCTATGCGGGTCTTACCAAAAAAGGATTAAGGTATTTCAGTAAATACATTCAACCAACCCCAATTCTATTACCCATTAATATCTTAGAAGATTTCACAAAACCCTTATCACTTAGTTTTCGACTTTTCGGAAATATATTAGCCGATGAATTGGTAGTTGTTGTTCTTGTTTCTTTAGTACCTTTAGTGGTCCCTATACCTGTCATGTTCCTTGGATTATTTACAAGTGGTATTCAAGCTCTTATTTTTGCAACTTTAGCCGCAGCTTATATAGGAGAATCCATGGAGGGTCATCATTGACTAGCTTTTGCAATAGTCTTTTTTTTTTTTTTTGTTAGCCCAGGGTAATAATGTATGGATAATATTCTTAAAATTAAAGAATTTGGAATTTTTTTGTAATAAAAAAAGGAAAGAGATCGAAAAGATCTTTTTTTTTCCTAAAACAACTCTCCGGTCGCTTTTTTGATTATATATATATTTATTATGTTTCTCTCCAACGAGGATTTTCGTTATATTGTATTGTTTATTCACCTCCTTAGGGAAAAAATGGAATAAGAATTCTTAGGATATCAATTTACGGCGTGTGATTCAAAAAAGATGTTTTTAGAACGATTCAAAATTGGAATTGATTTCATTGAATTCAACGATTGCCCAAAATAAATTATTAATAAAATAAATAAGAAATTGCATGAATTTAATTTATTAATAGAATTAAATGATTCTAATACCAATGGTTGGTTTACGTTATGTAAGAAAGGTATGTATATGTCATATTAAATATTGACTAGTTCTATAGAAACGAAAGATCTAACTAATCCATCCCGCTCATGTGAATTTAGCTAGGGACTCTATTAAAACTTTTAAAACTTTTTACCCTTTCATCTTTGACTGTGAATTGAATGAATAAAAAAAATATGAAATAAAGGAAAAAACCTATATTGTGTATTTTCAAAAATACCGTGGATAAGGACTAAAAAAGAAATCTCGAGGTAGTTCTGAGGGTTCTAATAATATTTGTTTATTACCTGAATGAATTCGAGGCCTTAGTTACTTTGTCTGGGTGAATCTTAGCGATGGAATCATTAAGTCATAATTCATTGGATGTTTGTATCATTAACTATTTCTTTATTTTGAGTTTAGTGCGAGGAACTTATCATGAATCCACTGATTTCTGCCGCTTCCGTTATTGCTGCTGGGTTGGCTGTCGGGCTTGCTTCTATTGGACCCGGGGTTGGCCAAGGTACTGCTGCGGGCCAAGCTGTTGAAGGTATCGCGAGACAACCTGAGGCAGAAGGAAAAATACGAGGTACTTTATTGCTTAGTTTGGCTTTTATGGAAGCTTTGACTATTTATGGACTGGTTGTAGCATTAGCCCTTTTATTTGCGAATCCTTTTGTTTAATCTGAAACTATAAATTTTCAAAATTAGAAATAATTTCTTTATATATTTCTTATTTCTATTTTTTTTATATTTATATTTTAAATAATTTATATATATTTAAATAATTTATATATATATATTTTTTCTTATTTTAGGGGCCAAGATTTCATTCCTACAGTTACTTATTTGTTGGGGTAATAATGCATGGGAAGGATGATGAGGAATTCTCACCCCGACTCGCTTTCTTCCCCTTCTTATTCTTAGTCCAATGGAAACTATTTTTGTGTTTTTTTGAAATTGATTGACATGAGACTTGTTTTGACGAAGTAATACAATAGAATAGTACAATAGAAAAAAAAGGACAGAGTTCTATTTTTAGTCTATCTAAAAGAGGAGATTATATGAAAAATGTAACCGATTCTTTCGTTTCTTTTGGTCACTGGCCATCCGCCGGGAGTTTCGGGTTTAATACCGATATTTTAGCAACAAATCCAATAAATCTAAGTGTAGTGCTTGGTGTATTGATCTTTTTTGGAAAGGGAGTGTGTGCGAGTTGTTTATTTCAAGAATAGGCTGGATCCATCCAGTTGCACTTTTTTCTCTAGAACTTGAACAGGGGTGCATGATCCCACGAATTACTTCTGAATCATTTTTTTTTGTTCAAAATCATATTTAAGAACCATAGCATTTCGTTATTCATTGGTAAATCTACTTTACTTTGATTCTCTATCAACCAACAATCTGGGACCATTTCATTAACATGGTTAAAGTGAAACTTTTTGAAGTTCAGATGTAGCATGGTACCCTTTCTACTACTTTAGTTAATATAGTTAGAATTGTTTTCTCGATATAAAACACTCATGTCGATAAAAAGAGTTGAACCCTTTTATTGATATTTATTGATATTAGAAATGGCAAAATGTTCAACTCCTTTTTCTAATGCTGAATTGATGACCTACATATACAATAAACAAGAATTCTTTGGATTTGAAGAAAAAAAAAGAAACAACTTTGCTGACAATTAAATTCTATAGTTTTGGTTAGTCAGAAGAATCCTCTGAATATTTCGGTCTTGAATTAGTGATCATTCTCGATAGTTTGAATGTTAGAATATTAATA